CCCTTATTGTTAGTCCTCTTACCATACACCACTTCGAATGGTTACTTTCCCCCTTACTTAACATAGGCCGATTTACATCGTTTTTATAGGCAAACTCTGCAGTTGGAAGAACTTATTCCCACTTGCTCGGTCTCCCTTGCACTAAGCTCCTCAGCAAGTCTTCCAGTAAACCGACGACTGGAGTCTGGCCGTCCTGAGTGATAAGCACTGCTAAACCTCAGTTCAGTGCCTAATTTATTCCGTAGCACCCTCTATTAGGGGGCAGACTGGTGTCTTGATCGGACGTAATGCTCCCCTTTCGTCATAAGGCGTGGTTTCTCACCACCTAATGATGATATCATATCACGATCATGGGGTAGCCCGGTTCGAATTCCATATGCAGATTCTAATTGAAATCAAAAACCCGAAGCTTATTTAGTTCCAGATGATGCAAAGCCAATTAGAATTCCGGATCCAATCCCATCTCCCGACCTATACCTATAACTTCTAAAAATGTAGATTTGCCCGAACTTCTTTAATAAGGCGAGATGGAGACCTTGATTTGGACCCTCGTGATCGAGCTTTTGATTGTAAAGAACGCGGAGCCATAGTCAAACGATCCAAACCAGGTTGAGAGCGTCGAAGCTTATCCACCTGAAGCGCTCACTTCTACTCCTGTCCTGCTGTGGAAGCAGTGGCCGGAAGCTTCACTGTGGAGGCGGGCGGTCTGATGGAGCTGATTAGATCCACAACCGAGATGGAGCCATCCCTGGAACCCAGGAGCGAAGCTATCCCTCCTGAGACTGGCCCACAAGAATCCATTTCAGGATTAGAACCTGCAATACAAAGACTAACCATGGAGGTCACTGAAGCTGCTGAATCGACCTCTGAGAAAGAATAAGAACAAGAACTACTGCGGTTGAGGAACAAGCCGTCGTGGCTGCACCTGTCAAGTTACACGATCTTTCTGTTTGCCCGCTTTGATTAGGCTTTATTCCCGAGCGCTCTTTTTAAATGCTCTGGTGGAGCTGGAGAAGCAAGACTAGTCCTTATTAGTAAAGCTTCGGCCCTGCCTTTCTAATCGGCATCTTTTGATCGTTTCACTGTCATAATGGGACCACTACACTGGCCCGAGAAGGTGTGTAAACGGTCACTCTATAACTATAAGGTCTCAATGGACACTATTTTCATTTATCAAAAAAAAGAAAATAGGGACCTAATAAGCACAAAGCTATTACACAATCAAAGCCTTTTTCATCTCCTGCGAACAGACGCACAAGATAACCTTTGATACACGCCACTAGCTGTTTAACTACTTTACCGAGAACAGTCAAATCACACAATTCATTGGCTTCTCCTCTAAGGAAGTAAAAAAACCCCACATGCTCTTTATCATATCACCTATACGAATCCGAAGCTAACCCCTGCACCTGATTCATCCCCTTGAATAACGGGTTTGCCTGCGAGTCTTTCTTTGAATTTATGATGGAGAGACGGGGAAGATGAAAACAATAGATGTGATATACCGAAAAAAAAAAGGTAGAGGAGGCCTGTTGCCGAGACCCCGTCCTCTTGCAGAGGAGGCAAAGCACCGTAACCGTAATGAAAGTTCAGATCAAGTGCCAGAAGAAATGGTCGACTCTGAATCCGGATTGGTTTGAATCGAGAATGAAAGATTTTCTCTAAACTAGAAAACCGTCAAGAAAGGATCCCTCAACATGATGGACACTCGAAACCTTATCTATCTGGTTTGTGTAAGGAGGGAACCCATTTTACCTTTTCAGTAAAGGGGGAAACAAATAAAGTAGGAGACGAAAGACTAACATAGCGCTTCACGCCCAGAGGAAGATGCTTTCTTTTAGCCTACGCCTACGCCTTTCCCCTTTTAATAATAATAAGGTAAGCATCCAGCTCTCGATCCGGAGCTACTGCTTCAACAATCAACTGAGCTCAGGAAGTCAGGTTAAGACGTCGACTTATACAGGGTCTTTTCCGAGAAGATGAAAAACAATTCCTGTCTTGAAAGGTAAATCCCACTAAACAACACTTGTACGCTTGACATGAAAAGTAGAGGCAAGCAGAGTCAAAGGCCAAGCCTCAACCAGAAAAGGGGGACAGCCATGCCAATCCAAGCAGAGCAACTAGAAGCCCACTCTACCTTTATTTCTTTATCTTAGACTTCGTTATTCAAGGAGACCCATGTGCATTTCCTCTGTTCTGTGCTCTTGAACTCTTGATTCCCTTGTGCCTTTAGTTGAAGTATAGGTCGTCGATTCAATCTATCTTGATGGGATTTTTGCTTTTGTTGAGTGGTATAGAAGGGATTCCTCTAGTAGGTAGCGACAAGAGGCTACATCAATAGCTGAAACTTGTTTTTGGGTAGGGTAGGCTCGGAGTCAGAAGTCCTCTCTTTCCCAACCAAATAAGCATTTTTGGAAAGTTCATCTTCCCGCGGTCAAAACTAAACAACACTTGCGGATAACAATCAGACCTTACCCGGGACAGGGACCATACTAGAAAGCCTAATTAAAAAGAATTCGGCTCAATTCACATCTATGAGCGATGATTCCTGTATCTCTTGCTCGCTTCGATCGGACTCTGACAGCTTAGGGAAGAATGAAGGGTCGCTAACAAGGCCCCTAAATGACTGCTCAGAAGGCCTACCTATTTTTTTTCCTAATCCGTCACTTGCTCGTCCCTCTCTCATGAAAGATTTTCTCTCCTCTCCCGGCGGCTTAGCCGAACTACTTGAACCCGAGTCATTCGTTTCCTTAAGCCATGCCCTTACTTGACTCCCAAGACCGGATACGCAGCTAAGGACTGAAAGTACTTACTTGATAGAGTAAGGAAGGTGAAGGATCGCTTAGTGACCTTTAGTCCTGCAGGTAGCGAAAGTCTGATCAAGTGACTCGTAGCCCCTGTCACCTCCGTAATAGCCCCTTGCTTCCCGTGGTCTGAAGTAGCGGCTTCGCCTTGACGGCCTTGAGCAGCTGCAAGGACCCTATCTGTCCTGCTGCAGCTTGATCTTGACTAGCTTGGGGCATTCCCTCATGGCATGTGGCATGTAGCACCCACCTCTGGGCACATATGCTTTCTGCTTCTCCTCGTAGTCCGGCGTCCCGGCTTTCCATCACCACCCTTGGCAATGGCTTTTCCTTTCTCTCCCCTCTGTCCTTGATGGATGTTTTGGATGTGATCTTGTTCAGGACAGGAGATTCAGAGGCTGATCTGGTAGTCTCTTCTAGATTATCATCCTCCACCACAGTTTCCTCTTCCAAAGAGCAAAATTTGTTAGGAGATAATTGCACATACAAATCTTTGGCATTAAAAATCTTTTTGACAGGAGAAAGAGAAGTAATAACTCTTTCTGCTCAGCCGAAGATGTAGGACAGTTCCTCTGAGAACTGATAGTAGCAGAATCCACTGGAGCAGCTGAACTAGTGGAAGGGGGTAGCTGAGGAAGGATCTCAAAAGTTTCCAAGATTTGCTTGCCTTCTTCTAATTCTTTTAGAGGACTTTGGACATTGGTTGTCAGAGTGTCCAGACAAGTCAGGCATTGCTTGGGTTTACACTGGTAAAAAGCATGTATCTCAACAAACACATCCTTAGATATTTCAACCTCAAACTTGTCAAGCAAAGGTTTGCTGGCATCCACTTCAATACAAATTCTAGCAAAGCTCACTTTTTGCATACTTTCAGTAATAGAATCAGCGTGCAAAGGCCTACCAATAGCACTTGCAATATGACTGAATCCAGAAGGTGACCATAATTCCACTGGAACATTATATAACTTCACCCACAAGGGAATCCATCTGTGAGTTTCCTTGGGCTTGGGATGCCAGAATTTCAGGATAATTGGTCTACCTGCAAAACAACCAGGGCCCTCCTTCCAGAACAGCTCTTCTAGCATCATCACTACAGAACCTCAAGAAGTGGAAACCATCCTCGTGGTAGATCACCTCGGTTAAGCCTTCTGAATCCCAAATTTGATGCGCAATGGAGTTAACAGCATAGAAAGGAAGCTTTTGTAGCCAACTAGACACTCACTCCATTTTTGATTAGCCTCCTCAATCACCTTCGTCTCGGTTTATGGAAAGTCGGAGCAACGTCTTCTTTCTCTTACGTCATTTTCTTCTCTAGTCTCTTTTTAAGCCTCAAAGCTCTAGTAGTGCATACACTGATTCTTGCTGTTGCTTCAGATAAGATGACTTAACGTCTTCAGGATGTCTTCAACGTTGGGTGGAAGGTGGTATTTATATAAAGTCTTCCGCCGTCAACCCAAGAGGTCAAGAGGCGGTGCCCGTATGGTTACCACGTAAAGCGGATAGTTTTTACAACCGTAAAATCGAGGTGGAAATCTCTAAACTTTCCACCCAGGCGTAAAAACGGTTCTTGACAAAACTTAACGATTAAGCTTTGCATGGGAACACCTGTCTATGGAGGCTGTGAGAACAACTTCCTGATGGTTACGTTCTCAAGGAAGCAAGCCAATCCACGTAGGTCTTGATCCGATGTGGACGAAAAAGTCGATGTAGATATCCCACACAAATTAGCGTAGACCAAGTGCCAACCTTACGTAGATGGACTCGACCACTTAGCCAGCGTTGGTATGGAGAAAAGTAGTGGTAGTGTTAAGTAGTGAATTCCCCCTAACGTACATCGATCGTAACTCTTTGTTTATCTAGTGATATATAATTGTTATTTTACCTACTCATAATACCTCTTCTTAGACTTAGAGTGGAATACCTAGTTCTTCTCTTTCCTCTCGGCCTATAAAGAGATGATTCTTTCCCTTATACAGAGTAAGCTTAGTATGCCTTTCGGCAAAGAAGATTTGTTTGCTTTAGACTCCCCTGCGTCAAGTAGAAGCGACGATCGGACCAACCTGGTCTTTATTCGGATAAGGTGGGAAAGATTCTTCTTATTCCTTTCTTATCGGACTTAGGACGTAGCCTTATATCTCCTGCGGAAAGGTAAGAGATGTGTGCTTGTTTTAGTTTCTTTCGTAACCCCACCCACGTCCCCTATCAGTGGATTCTTTGAATGCCTTATTGTGGCATTGGTTCTGCTAATCCGTAAAAGGTCAGCGTGTGTAAAGCGTAATCAGTGTCTCAGTCGTTACTGCCTCGTGTAGTTTCGGTGAGGCAAATGTTGAAAGTCTGCGTGGAAGCGATACGTTAGCATTTCCTCGGTATATAACATACAACTCTTCTCATCGGATAGATTGTATTAGTTTCCTTACGAGGGTAACAACTCTCCTTTTTTCCAATACCCCGGTTTAGTAACAAAGGTAACAATTATCCTTCTGAAAGAACCCAGGTTGTTTTTAGATATATTTACATGTATGCGGCAAGGGTATAAGGAAGCGACCCTAGTCTGTGTAGCTGTTTTTCAGTAAATCGCTAATTGCATTCTTCCTGGCAGGGAAACATGTAGTTGGGGTGTGATAAAGAAATCCCGGCAGTATGTATGTATAGTGTTTCGGATATCAAACCGAGAAAGAGAAAGAAGAAGAAGCTTTCCCTCATCCGTAGCAGCCACTGCCTTGCCTGGAAAGACAGGAAAAAGAGGGCGGGCAAAGTCTTCACTCTGAACCTGAACTGGGTATCAAAAGATCGATACCATTGATAGGATATGTAATTCCATTCTTCCCATCCGATGAAAAGAACGCAACTCTAAGTCATTTACCGAATCATCAATGATAGAACCAGAGCAAAGGAGCAAAGACCATACTGTTAAAGCTTGACAGTCAGGTTCAAAAGAATAAATAAGATAAGCCGATTGATAAAGCAATCAGACTCATAGGTGCGGAAAACAAGCTGTATTGCTAAAGGCAGGCAGCTTCACACCAAAAAAGGGTATGTATTCCGGGGATTCCCTCTGGAAACTTTATCAGGGAGGGCTCATTGGTCGTCCCCCACCTGCTTATTCATCTTTAAACCTATCACTATGCCGCCTACCAATTGCCTTGCTTGAACGGCTAGAAAGAAGGGCTAGTGCTTGAAAGAACAGCTACTCGTTACCTACTCCGCTCCTGTGCTCTATCAAGCTTCAAGAAGAGTAAGGACTATTTTCAATATCCGGTGTGTTCGTAGTAGCTCTAAGGCTATCTGCTGTTGAATAAGGGGTGTGGAGATGAATAAGTTCCGTGGCACTACATAGTAGTATACATTGTAATAAGAGCTGCTGTGGGACGTAAATCAGTAAGCGGTGTGATAGTTAGAAAGCTAACTTCATGCGTAAGCGGTGCTCTCTTTCCTCTTTTTGCAATAAGCGGTCTGTCTGGTCTTGTTGTTGAATGCTTATCCGTTGTTAGCGCTTTCGACTTCTCATCTCAGATGTCCATTCAACAAGAGCTATTGGGTACAGCCCTGCTAACTCGTATTCGTCTTTTAAGACAAGAGCTCCTAGGCAAGGAGGGACTTTTTCTTCTGTCTGTGCAAAACAAAACCTATTTGCCCAATCCTTGACATACTTATACTGGATGCCCGTACTAGAGAGGATATATAGAGAGTGTACGTGAGTCACGGAAAAAAGTAAAGTAAATCGGTTAGATTGTCCATTTATTCGAGAAGAGTAAGAGCTTCCCCGACAAGGACTGCTAATGAAGCCTCTTCGCCGACAATGGTATGAAGGAGGTTACTAAGTCATTTCAAAAGACTTTGATCTGATTCAATAGCAGGGGATTCAATAAGAGCAGATTGGTGCAAAAGAGCTAACATCCGATTTGTAAACAGACCGGCTTGGTACAGGCTTGCTTGCTTTCAAGAGTTTGACCGGTAAAGGACACCAACCGTCCTACTGCACTGGGGATAAAAAGAACCTTTCCGCATTCATCACAAGACTCTTCTCCTTAATAAAAAAAGACTTGGCACTCTCATTCTGTTCTTCCTTTCAGCGGAATGAGAACCAAATCCTCAGCTTTTTCACCAACCTCGTAAAGAAGAGAGTGAAAGAGACCTGGCGTTCTATCCTTTGACCCTTGGACAGACAGGATCGCCTTTCCTTTGAAAGGGATCCTGTCTTTCTTAATGCCCTCGCCCTCAGTCTGCTTTGCTCCATCTGCGGCTATCAACCTGTTCCAAGTAAAAGGAAAGACCCAAAGAAAAATGTTAAAAGATTAACAGTGCACCTCGGTCATTCACTGATATCCTATTCCATTCCTTATCTTTCTATGGCATTTGTCCTTTATTTAATTGATTGAAAGTAAAGAGTCAGAGGAAGACTGAATCTATCCCCTAATGAATGTCCGGTCCGATTGAAGTGAATGTCTAAACTCTTATTGAAAGGCTGATTCAGATGATTCAATAGATGCTCCTTCGAGGAAATTGCCTCCATATGTAAATGTAAAGGTAGTTCACAGAGATTTTCATGCCCTAGGATTCCTCCCCATATGGAACTGGGGTGAGGGATTATCATAAACCAGAGCAATAACCTAAAAAGATAACAAGCTAAAATGCGCATTTATATAAGCCAAGATCGTATGCTCACGAATCTTATGTCTTAGCGGAGGTTCCTACATTTAGAAGAGAAATGATATTTTGCTTTCTATTATCTTTTTAAGATAAGAGTAAGAATTAAAAAAAAAACTCTAAAAACTAAAAAAGAAACATAAAGAAGTTGCCCTTACCTTACCCTTATTCAAGCTTATTAGTCCTAGGTGTCATTAAATGCATGACTTTTACCTGCAAGACAAGATGATAACTTGGAAGGGAGCTGTTCTTTGAAAAAAGTGAGTATGTAAAGGGGGAGGTAGAATCAAAGGCGCGATCTTGAAGCCTTAAAAAAATGGATCTTTCCTAGATAATTAATATAAGAAGAAAAAGCTATTGATACAAGTTCAAGTTTAAAGTGTAATGCTTTTCTGTGGAATGGTAACGTAACGATGATGAAGCTTCATAGATAAAGTGTAGTTGTATACATTTCCTAATCCGAAGAAAGAAAAAGAAGGTGGTCTGGGAATCCATCCAATTTTGGATTGGAATCAGGCCTGTGTGCTTAGAGATCTTTTGTATCTTTGTAAAAAGCTCTCTCTCTTAAATGAAAGATGCATATCCTCACCAGGGCAGAGAAAAGCACATTTTTTAACTTTATCACTGGATTTTAACTGATTTATGAGAATGCCACTACTCCTAGTGCTGTTTTTTGGCCGAGAAAGCTCGTTACCCTAGTATCAACATGCACAAGTTAAAGGGGTGCCTTCTATTCTATGGATTTTTACACGTACTATCCTCCAACCCACCTATTGGCGTGTCTGGGTGAATCGCTTGGCTCGATAGCTCCTTAAGCGAGAGATCGTTCATTTCTTAGGAGAATCATAATAATAAAGAGGGAAAGAAGCACGAAAAAGCCTAGCTTCCTGTCGATCCTTAGCTTGCTTTCCAACTTGCGTCAGATCCTTTTGCCCCTTACTCTACTGGATTGAAAGCGGCGGATGAAAAGAGAGTGAGGGAACTGACGGGAATAAGCTTATTAAGCCTGACCTCAGGGTAGGAAAAGATTTCATCACAAATGAACTTAGATCGAGGACGAATCCAATAGCGCGGCTATTTCATCCCCATCTCTTGTCCTTTCTTTAAGGAGGGACAAAGAATGGATCTTTCTGCTCTGAAGGGCAAGTAGTCTTGGTGCTAAGGAAATGGCTTCAAGAAGCGAGTAGAAATGTATCGAAGTAACTTCTGTATTCCAATTCTTTTTTTGTTCCCGGCTTACTCTAAGCTAGCGACAATCCGTTCTTTCAAAGTCACTAGAAAGAGAATAAAAGAAAAAAGGCTAAGATGAATTAGCTAACGAATGATCCTATACTATGGGAATGCTTTCATAAACTCTGATTTATCTTGCCGACTCTGAACGAATAGTTAGCGGTGAAGAAGAAAAAAGTAGTTGTTGCTTCTTGGCAGTTAGCTCTCCAGGTAGGTCACCGAGGGCGAGGGGAATAAATTCTAAGCTAAGCTCTTGCCATAGTTGTTGGAGAAAAAGCTAAACCCTTATAGTTTAGTTGGCGTGCTAAGAGCAGCTAATTTCAGTGCTAGTTCCCCTAGATGTAGTTGGGGTGGTAGTTTTCTTTTTTCTTATTTATTTCTTTTTCTATTTTAATTATTAGTTTTTCTTAGAAGAGAGAAAGAGTAGAAACAAAGGGTACGCTCCCTAGAAGATTTTCTCGGGGCTGTTCACTTTCACTTGGTCGCCTGCTATCTTGAAACCTCTTTGCTTGCGGGGGAAGGAGTGGAAACGTCTGAGAGAGCGCTTCGCGAAAGAATCGTGTGGCGCGGTGAAAGGAAAGGTTTCCCGTTGGGGTTTCCGGCCTCCCTGGTCTTCACCTAATTGTGGAAGAGGGGAGGTGAGCTGAGTATCAACTCTCTCTCTCGCGCCTTTATTCAGCTTGTTCCTGTTCGTCTATTTGGGACGGGGTGGGCAGCCCACATACATGAAGAGAAGAAGAGAGGGGTGGGGTTCCTTGATATTAAGGTGTCAAGGCGGTCGAAGAAGGCCACAAGTGGAAGCAACCGATGCTTTGGTCATTCAGTTGACTCCTTGCTGCCAGTCCGTGCTTGCTGTCATGCTGGCAAAAGCAGGGGTTTCGGCCGGTTTTACCTACTATTGGATTTGAACCAATGACTCTCGCCGTATGAAAGCGATACTCTAACCGCTGAGTCAAGTAGGTAAAGCTGAGTCAAGTCAGAGAAAATAGACCCCTATAAGAAAAAGCCGCGCAACCAGAGTCCCCCTTACTATACAAGGGGGGGCGGAGCGCTAAGAAAGAGAAAGCGTTATCACTATACGAAATGAAGCAGCGGCTAGCACGCTAAGATCAACCACTTGGAGAACGTGGAACCTTTCTTTCTCGGTCGTCTGTCTTAATATAAGTGGATTCCGATTCATGCGGTCGTTCTCTGCTGCATTGGTGTTTTCACTCTCCACCATAAAAAAAGGGTTCCACTATATCTCTCAGCAGTACTCAAAGGAAGTACGGCGGGTTAATCGAAGGTAGCGAGTCTTGGGTCTTTGTACGAGAAGGTTCCAATTCAAATGCTCTAAATGGGCTTTTGAGACCCATTATTGTCCAACAAGAGTGTCTTGCCTGCTTCTTCCTTTGGTGCCTAGTCTATAGGTCCAATCTCATCTGCTAGCGCTTATTTGTTGCTTGGTCCGGGCACATTCATCGATTTCTTTTTTTTGTTCTCGGGCAATGGGCATCGGTCCACATGAATCAAGCTAATCCCTTCTTTTTCGATAGCGATATCAATAAATGCATTCCACTTTCTCGATAGTATAAGTGGACCTCTCAAAGGTATAAGTAGACATTAGTCTTGCTGGTTCGGTCTTTTTCTTTTATTGTTTCTATGCCCACATTGACTAGTTTTAAAGCGCTGTTTAGTGACTTTCATGTCTTCTGCTACTTTGACTTTAGGAAGATTCTTACAGTCTTTTATGCCTTTTTTTAGGTTCACGAAGCCTTCCCCCAATTCTAGGATGCGTAGTAGCTCTAGTAAGTCCGTAGCTGGATCTGGATCAGGATGCGGAGTTTGAGCTGCGGGGTGGGGGAGAGATGGCTATGTCTATCCCATCCCTTCTTTGGTTCAGTCTTTGGTAGTAGGTGCGATATTGAAGGAGTTCAGGGCTAAGGGCTGGAGCTTTATTCCCACTCCCAGTAGTCTGTCTTCAGTAGTTCGCTTGGAAAGTAGTCTTTCGTAAGCAGGAGCGTAGCGCTTCGCAGGTGAAGGTGCAGGATTTGCTTCTTCCCCTTATCTTATAGTGGCTTCTGTTATTTTCACATAAATGTTATAATAAATCCTATCTCCCCCTATCTCTACTTCTGCTAACGAACGCTAGAATTGGGATATCGAGAAAGAAGGTAGACCGTAGAAGGTTCAACAAAGAAAAGCAAGAAAACGTAAGCCCTTGTATAGGTTGGGCTTACGTTTTTCAACTGCATCGTACCGGGAGGGGTCCGTACCTCCTTTAGATAGATAGGCCCCCGTGCTCCTAATGTAGAGCTAGAACTACTGCTACCGTGGAATCCGCGATCACACATGAGTACCTCGCCTTCCAAAAAAAGCGGCTGCTAATTGGCACTAATGCTAATGGGGACCATCGATCAAGAAGGACTTCGGAGACTGCAATCAAATTTAAAACAAATATATATAAATATGGAGCCAACTCTTCTAGTTGCGCCTCTAACCTTACTACGCTACCCAACCAGCTGATAAAAGGTATAATTCAGCAGGGCTAGAGGCACGAAATGCCGATCAAACCCGTTAAAGGAAGCCTAATCAAAGCAGGCAAACAAGAAGATCTGACTGAGTTGATGATGGACCGGATCTCGAAAGGCGAGAGACTTTGATAAAGACGTATGAGAAAGGGAGGGTCGAGAGAGGCTTATTGCACGATCCACCCAACTCAGCTAAGCTAATAAATGCTGCATAAGAGAGTGGGAGGCCGGCCCCTGCCCATCTGGAGGTGCACACCCATTTAGGAACATATGCAAAGGGGTAAAGAAAGAAGTTAATGGAGAACTACCAAATCCAATAACTTTGATTTGTTCGTATCATTCTGTCATCGATCACTGCTGGGTCGGTTGGTGAGTCACCCCAAAAAAAGCATCGAGAAAGGTCAAGCATATATGTTTTATGAAATGATCAGCGGTCTCATTTATGCTATGCCCTGCATCGTGTTCGTGTGTGTTTATTGAGCTTTCTTCACTTCAGCGCCATGCGCTTTGCTTCGCTTTATAGAAGAGAGAGACCGTTGTCTTGAGAGTGAAAAGCAAGCGCAAGCGATAGAAAGGATAGTCCCTCGCGCGTTCGCGCGAACTACTAGAAAATGGTGAGATCATGAGATCATTAGTGAAAGAAGGACCAACGACGATCCTATCCTAAAGGAGAAGGAGGAGTAGGAGGAGTCAGTCTTCTTTGAAGATCGAGGAAAAAATCGGACAATTATGCCATTCGGCAGAAGTCTTCTACAGAAGGAAAGCCTGTATCGAGTAAGTGGAGAGGAAAGATCTCCAGAGATTCTTATCTTATTCCATTCCAGTGGCTCGACCAGTAACCAATGGCGAAAACTAAAAAATCCATGGTTTCCCGGTAGAACCCTATTTCGCCCAAGTTGTTGCGGAACCGGAAAAAAGAAGCGGTTTTTCGCACAGCTTGCTCATAGTGCAGGTCCCACTTGTATATCGTATTTGGCCGAAGAAGCATCGGACAGGTTGGAGTTCTTACCTTCTTGGGACTCCATGGACCAAGATCTGCTTTCATTATATGGGCAATACCGATCTACTTTAGTAGATCATATGGATGTAGAAAAAGCTTCTGATTTTGATGAATTGGAAACATCTCTTTTCCATTTCTATTTACCTAGTTCATATCTTTGTTTCGTGTGTTCCCGGGAGGAATTCGATCTCTTCAATCTCGGGATACCACCTAAATAACTGCGGCCAAAAAGTTAAATAGGTCGGGAAGAAAGAGTCTGAGGTTGGGTCGGACGACATACATCTTGGTTGGTTCCACCACCAACTTTCTTTATGTGAGTGATTTTTACCCTTAGATTCTCCAAAAACATCTTTAGCCACTCTTTTAATGCAATTGGCCATCTTATACCACATCACAGAGGTTTCTTCCTATAAATTCCATTTCCCTTCCTCGTTATAAAGAGAAAGTCATTTGGCATACCTGCATGGATTAGATGTCCAGATAAACCCCCCGACCTGGGAAGTCTTTCGACCTCACTCACTTGATCAGCAAATGGGAAGCTTGAAAAAGCGGATTAGAGCTCCTTCTTCCGTAAAATAAAGCAAAACGGCTGCTGCAACTACAGGTGAAAGTGGCACGGGTCTTGTATGATGGAGAAAAAATGACCATAATCAAAAGGTAGAAAGCTACGGTTGAGTAGTGGGGTGGGGAAGTTCTTCCATTCCAAATCAGAATAGAAATAAGAACCCTGTCCCACGAGTGGAGGGAGGTTTTAGTCATCAATAGATACGAGATAGGTTCCAAATAAATTAATAGGAAAGGTACGGGCTACTTTATCTCTCGAGGTAAACCAGAATCAAAAGATAGACCAAATTCAATGGAGGATGGGGAGTATGGCTGAGATTCCAAATCTTAAGAGATTGAAAGAGTGTAGGGGACATATTCTACATCTTAATAGCCCCGTGCTTTATTAGCGCAGTGTTAGAGAAGGGAGGACCGAACAATATGACAGGGCAAGAGCTCCGCTTAGCTTAGTTAGGAAGGCAATATTTCGCGTGCTAAGGCGCGCGTAAGCATCAAAGCCCATAGCGCGATAGGAAAGAATCTTAGTCTGGGCGGCGGGCGGTGGGGAAGATAGTTCATATGATTTTTCCAAAGAATGATTCTCCAATCGTACATAATACAATACAAAACCGATTTTTCGACGCGGGAAGACGGTGGAGAAATAATAACAGCAGGCATTGAGAGGACACATGCTAAATGGTCTACCTACTTCGTTACAATGGTTCCTGATGAGAACTACCTAGATGCTGCATCAAGGTTGGTTGTTAGGGATGGGGTAGAAATGTAGTTTACGTTTCAACTGGATCAGTTCGCCCGCAGGGACGAATGAAGGAACGCTTTTCTTCGGAGAGAGAAATCCTGTTCCCTTCACCGCTCCGTGGGCTTCTGGAGGAGGAGCTAGAGAAAGGGTCCCTTGCTCAGTAGTTTCGAGGTCGTCCAAGACCAGACTTGAAAGAATTATTACTATTGGCAGGTCAAGCGGTTGGTTGGTGTCTGCATCCATCACCAAGGGAAGGAAGGCAGAAAGGATATTTACCAACACTACTGAAAGAGCACGGACTCGGCTTGGGAGCTCTCGCTCGGGCTACTAATCTCCTCTTCTTCTACTCATAAGAACCAGAACAGGCACTCGTAACCGTCCCTAACCTCTGTCTCTAACCTATTCCCTTTCCTCTGTCCTTTTACCCTTTGAACAGCAACCGGAAACAGGCATACAAGCAGGTCAGCTGGTCACGTCACTTCTTTGGTCTGCTCTGGTCAGGAACACAAGAAAAGGAAGGGGCAAAAAGCTCTCCTACGGTCACTGGCTTCTCTCCTCTGTTTTGAGAAGTGAAACGAAGTACTTCCCAACAGCCAACAGAAGCACGAGTCTAACGGTCTACAGAGTCTCCCTGGGCTGATGGCTTTTCTTCCTTCTCTTAATACTTATGGGGTGTAGGTCTTGTCAGAGCCTTCTCGTCGTATTAGCTATCGAAATCGGGAAAGCACCGCTCTGGTCTATTAGCTCTTCTGCTCTGGCCAAAGTAAACTGGTATAATTCTCCTCCGGTCACTAGTTTTTAGTATGTATGGAATAGAATAGGAAAGCAGGCAATCGGTCTTTTTTCACTCCAGTTAGCTCGTCTCGTATTAGGAACCGGAAAGCAGGAAAGAAAGCTGGAATAGGAGTATTGGCTGTAGTCTTTCCTTTCCTGGCTTTGTGATCGACTATGATTCTGTCGTTCTCTTATAGGTTTCACTTCATTTATGAATCTGAATTGGACTACACGGTAGTGCTTTCGGTTATAATAAGTAAAGGGGACCCAACCGCCAACCTTCCCCTTTCCCTGCCGACTTATATGCATGGCAAGGCCCACACCTCTTGACTTGAATCATATAGATAAATGACAAGGGTTAAAGTATGCACAGCGTCTCCTCGCCGATGTGAATGAGTAGACACCGCATCTCGACCTCTTTCCGCTTCATAAGGAAGGGCTTGCTCTCCCTCTTGGCCCCGTTGAGCGATATATTCCCCCAGTCTACACCTGCGCTGCGGGGAGGATTTTTTTGTCAAAGAGGAGCGTAGTTTGATCGCAGCTTGTGGGGAGAAAGCTGAAGAACTTTTTGAATCGGTAGCGAAGAGATCGGACAGGGATAGGGCAACAAGGTTGAAATCCTTCGAAGAGAGCCCTGTTAACCACTCAACTCATTGGCTTTCCGCATCCTCACGGGGCCGCTCCGGACAAAGAACCGGCAAATCGAGTATGGAATTAGAGCTCGGGTGGGGATACTGCCTATCCAAGACGACGAAAGTTTTGATTCAACAACTGATAACCGCGAAAGGCAAACAAACTCGAACTGAATAAAAGTACAAGGCTGACTGACGATGAAAAAGGAAAGGAGTCTCTCTTGCTAGAGCGGGAGATAGCTTAACTTTTGGTCCTCTTTGGTTGGTTCCTTAAAAACCACAAAAGGATGGCGCAAGAGCAGCTGCGGCTAGGAATTAAAAGGGCCGTGGATTAGCTCGGGTAGTCTCAGTAGTGGGGAATACTCTAATGATATGTGGTTCCGTCAGGCGGGACTCCTACATTAGCGAAGAGAACTCTCACAGGCCTTGATCCCGCAGCCACTTTCGGAGACGCCTAAACTGACCATCCAAAAGCATTTGCATCCGTTTTTTCAGGACCACAAGGTTCAGTTTCTCATCTCGAACTAGCAAATCCTGGTCCCTTAACGGACTTATAAATATCCGAGCTTGAAGCTGCAGACTCAGCCATATATAGGAGCAACTTGGAGAAGAGAAAGCTAAGAGGTTTTCCGCAGGATCTTTTTCAGAAGTAGAGCAAGGAACAGGTCTGAACCGCCAAGTTGAGATCAGTAACTGGGGCTTCCAGCGTGGAATTTAACTTGTCTGATTATTCCGTGTTTAGGAGTGGGAGTCCTTTCTAAAGAGTGACGCTCCTCATTCAAAGAGGGGCGGGTGGTTATCGAGGTTTGCAAAGTCTAAAACTTCAGCATGTTGGATGCACCCAAAGCCCGTTAACCAAAAGGCGAATAGTTAGCCGAGGAAGGGCCTGAATAAGCTTTTTGCCCGATAGGACGGAATCAATCGCAACACAATGGGGGAGGAGCGGGTATAGGGCCTTTGTTGTGTTGGGCCTACAGAGGCGAATAGGATCAGCACGAATAAATAAAGATTTTCAGGCGAAAAAAAAAGGAGAGATCTCTTTTCTTTTGGGCTTGAGAGAGGATGACAGACAAAGGGGATGGCTCCAAGCGAGTGGGCAAGGTATAGAAAGTAACCAGCTAATCGAAATGCCTGTCCCCCTGTACATGAAGCCCTGGAGCACCTTGACCCGCTGGTAAGGTGCCTGGCAGGGGATAAAAAAGAAAAAGCAAACAGGTGATAAGCCGAGTAGACTTAGCTGCAGAACTAGCTCTTTCATTCGCCGAATCACCCGCTGAATCAATAGAAGAATAGCCCACTGCCACCCGCATTCTGGGATTGCTGAAAGTCTGGTTCTAACGTAGGATTTTTTCAACAGGAAATTCTTTGTTTGAATGCTGTCCTTCCACCGTCTTTCTTTCTCTAAAACGAGAAGTTCATATATGGCATAATGAAATATATATATTTATCTAATTTGTTGGCTTACTATCGCCCCTCGCTACTGCTCAACCTCGCTATCGCATTGATTCTTGCCGATGAAAATTCCTTATTGAAATCGAGATCTTGTTCCATTAGACCCAGTTCGGTCAGATCAGTTCCCATAATATTGCTTGCCCGGGCCGGGCTTTCAGTGTTTGGTCGGGCCTTCCGGGCTTAAGGGAGTTCCGCCGAGGGGAGGCAGAGAAAAAACAGCCATTTCATCGGTTGTCGGAAGAGCAGTAGGCCTTGGTGCTTGAGTCAGTCCGTGGTCAGCAGTGGATTAGGTAGAATCGGTAACTGTTCTTGCTTAAGTGAGGTGGATCCGATCCCAAGTGACAGTGACATCGAGTTAGCTCTTTGAAGACTAACCCCTGCTATTGTATTGAATCGGCCATAGCTTGCTACGACCCTTCCTTAGCTTAGGCGAGTGAAGTAGGAAAAAAACCTTATTAAATTAACAGAACCCGGAAGGGGCGAAAGGCATAGTAGAAAACTTAGTGACCTGCTACCTTACTTCCCCTGGCTTCGGTTGACCCCCTTTCGGTGGTAGTAAGAGCAGAGTCTTGGGTTGGTGCTTGAAGTAAGGGTCATCAAAGAGACGGATTTCTTTTTTGGGATTTGGTAATCTAGCTAGACTTCCTGGTATTCCAGTTTCTAGGAAGGGAGACATGGCTAAGGCTTGTGGCTAAATTGCTATGGCTTCTTCTTAGAAAGAAAGGTAAGAAGGAAGAAGGGTTTGAGCCGAGATTCCATCTTTAAAGCTACGACCTGGAGACCAGAACGGCGAAGATCCTATTCCTATGAATCTGCCGCATATGGTTCTACGTCTTCAAAAGTTGGCCATCTATGCGCTAGCTTCACCTTGACCGCTCTTTCTATAAAAATATAGATATTTCTACAAGGCTTGAAAAGAAGCCTCAAGCCGATAAGAGCTCTTCATCATGTTCGATAATTTCGAAAGAAGAACTGAGAGTGATTGACCTCACGGCATACATGCTATATGTTCATGCCAAAAAAGGCGAGGCCACTCCGTATCAATATAGGTATGGGGTGGGGAAGTAGAGAGGGTATGAGGGCTTCTTCCACAAAAGAGTGCTTCGATTTAAATGCTTTTAAGATAAAATGGGCTGACTTGGCTTTGTCAGGCATTAGGCGTGAGCAGGGGCACAGTTCCCGGCCGATGGCATTGGCGTTGGTTGAGTTATTTTCTTACCGGCGATGGAACTTTCTCGACCCCACCCGACACCCCGGCTTTGGCTAACTCCCTTACCGAAACTGGTAATGTGATGTTTAGGTTACCGACCGATGATCTGGATTTGAGCCTTCCCCGATCAAGCAAAAAGCGTGCTGACAGTATCCAAGTGAAGTCTGGGAACCAATTTATCTTATTTGTCTTATTAAGTAAGAAGGAACCCGGAGGAAAACGAAGTCTCCTAGGTCAACACACCTTCAATGCCATTTACGCGCTACACCTCTAACGCCCCTATCGAGCACTTTTTATGAGCTTACGCGCCAACCTTCGCTGAGGAGTCAACTCCAGTTGGGATATCACCCCTCCCGACCCCAACAACCTGAGTCCTTTCTGCGGATACTTTCTTGCAAATAAGGACAGACTAGAGTGAATGCGGGAATGACATACAGGAATGGGATACTACTAAAAAAAAAAGCCAGAAACCAAGCCTAGGGAGCCTTTACGCGAATATGAGGTTTTTCCTTTAATATGGGGTTACGGTACTGCGTTACCATTCTTTCCTTCCCTGGGGCTTCGTCCTCGGCCTTTGGGAGATGCGATTGGATGCTGGCATGACGACTGGGTAAAAGGCTTCTGGGTCAAGTTGAATATCTGTAGGGGCTTTCTCACCTTTATTTGGTGATTCCCCGAGCCAACCAATGTTTGGATTCCCGGATCAATGAAGGACGAGATGGCGTGTGTGATCTGTTAGTAGTAGTCCCTCCATACCTTCCCAACTATTAGTGAGATAGTCACTCCGCTTCCCAAGTCAAACCATCTGGGTCTGGTACTCTCTTTCCCGCTAGTGCTACTGTAAAGTCTTATCTTATTCCTCTTGATCAAGTCAATAGACCCTTTTTAGTCTATTTTATTTCTTGGAAAAGGATTGAATAGCCTCTTGGAATGGGCAGCAGTCACTCTACCTCTGGAAGTGTGAAAAGGAACAACGGCATAACTGCCAAAGGGGGAAGGCTTTGGACAAAGATGAAGAGAATCAATTAGACTATGAAAGTGTTGGCCGTGGGGATTCTTTCTCTTATTCCATCCATGGGGAACGGAGCCCACTGTGAAAGATATCAGAAATGGCTAGAAGATGTGTCAATGAACTGAAAAGTCTTTCAAGATGTGGAGAGAGATGACCTTTGACTATTGGTGTGAGGGACCCAGAGACTTCGCTACTTTATAAAACGAATTCCCTGACGCTTGTCAAGGCGGTGGCTTTGCCCGCGTGAAGAAAGGGTAGACTAAATGGACCATAGGGGATTCCCTTCTAACTGGGCATCCTGCTTTGAGTGTGAGGAACTGGAGCGGGTCGGGATCACCAAGCGAAAAAGCCCAAACTTTAAATAAAGAAAGACTTCTCAGGTCAGCTGCTCGGTCTAGCGAGGCAAGAAACTTTTTTCATCACGTGGAGATAGGATTGGCCGGGATCGGTAAGAATGTCTGAGCTTTAGCCCCGGTTGGTTCCATATTTGGGCATTTCTTTAGTAAGGCAATTACAATGGGAAGCAAGGCTGTAAGAAAGACAGATGGGTAGACTCCCCAGGTATGATGGCAGGTGAGTCAGTCAGTTAGGTAGGCCCCTGAGCAGTCAAACTAAAGAGAAAAGCTCCTAATGGAGCGAGAAGCCCCTTTATGTTTATGGATAGGAGGCGGACCATAGGACAGACTTATATCAGCAACGACAACTCTGCTGCGGAAAGAAGTACCATCTGATTAAGGTATGAGATATCCCGCCGGGCTCTCTCCTAAAGGCTGTTCTTCTGAGATTGCTCTTTGGGATGAAACTTCTTCCGAAATGCACCAGATGGAAGAGCGGTTGATCCTTCACCAGCTCTTGAAGGCTTGGACGAAGACTTCATATGCTTTCTACGCGTAAGCCTTTTGCTTTATATCTCGTGCTTTCCTAGGTAAAGAAGAATAGTAAATTTCTATGCCCAGAGTCAGCCTCTGGACGGACTGTCTGTTCGCAAGGGATCGAAAGAGTGATGAGAGTCTTGGCCTGGATTTGCTCTTTACACTGAATCGCTACTCCTTCACTAAGGACAAGTACCTAGCCCCAGCAGTGAACTAAAGGAAGCGCTATACTCACTATGTCCGGCTTAGTTCGTCAATCACTTGCGAGATTCAATTGTTGGGCGGACCCCTTCCATGATTGATTGCGGGAAGTAGTCTTTTTGACTAACAAGATACCTACGCAGCTCAGCTGTCCAAAAATAGACAATCGCTTTCACAATGAATGACTTGACTTTGGCTCTCCGGCCACTATGAAATGGAAATAGATCGAAAGGATTTTCACTCTTTCACAGCTAGAAAAGGTCAAAGGTATGACTTTGGGGACTAGAGAGATGGACGAAAGAAGGGCTCGACTTCTGATAGATGAATTAGATTGAGTTCCTCTGTTGAAAGAGCTGCTGACCAAGTGAGACAGAGATAAGCACAGTTGTTCCAAACGATGATTCGACGAAAGCGCAAGACGCTGGCAGTCCACTCTTCGGACGAGGGAAAAGGAAAAGCAGCAGCACTTTCTGTAGTTGTATAGGTCTGGGAAGAAGAAGGTTTGGCAAGTGACGGGTAATGCCGCTATAAGAGAAAGAGTGCCTCGAGAATAGGCTTTGAGCGAGAATCCGGTTCAACTCGTTCTTTCTTTTGGGGTTTGGTACTTCGACCACAAGATCTCATCTCGTCTTTTTTTAAGAAATTGAGGCCTTGTAAGTAGTAAACTCCTTAAGCCGAAGAGTCGTTAAGCCGAGAAAGCTAACAAATTGATTGCCTGATCATCTCAGATCAGGAAGGGAGTTTGGGCTTTCTCCCTTCAAGGTGTTAGGAATCGATTGAATCATCCCTGTACTTCTACTCGATAAGAAGGTAGCGGGGATAAGACCTTTTGGATAGGGACGAGACTACCAGGGGAAGAGACGAAGTGGCTTAGGCCAATCATTCCGGTTAGCGTAGTGAAGCTGTGAAATAAAATCTCCATCATCAAAGACAAGGAAATCAACTTCACTAGATGGTGAGCTACCTGATTCTTTCTTTCACCCTACTGGTTAGTCTTGCCCAGGGAACAATGCTTTACGGGGAACCGGGGCCATCTATAAGCCTCGGAATAATGGCAGTTAGTTGCTCTCAATGACGAAGTCTCAGAACAGATTCCCAATGCCATCTCTCGAATAAGAGTTTCAGCGGGTAAGACTCCTGCCTGGAGTCACTAAAGAGAGAGTGGGTTACTCGCCAGACTACCGGTGCCGGAGAGTTGACAAGATGCCTGACTTCGACGGAGTTGAACCAACCATTATCTAGAGGAGGTGCGTCGCCTTTTAACAGTAAAGAAGCTCAAGAGCTAGGAGTTGTGAGGCTCACTCATTGAAGTGTGACCGTATATCTGGTCTGGCTGTTTCCGAGGAGCAACCAGGTCTTTTTTCGACCCTTAGATCTTAGATTAGAGCAAGATCCGTCCCACTCTCTCATCTACACAATTAATTGTCCGATCTGTTTTGTTCACAGGTGCTTTTTCGGAGATTCCAGATTGGATTGCTAATCATGACATGAGTTTCAGTCTTTCCTCCGTCAGTTGAGGAGAGGGGTTCGGGTGATGAAGGTGAGGTCCTGAGAGAGATGCTTCACACATGGCATCCGATTGAAAGAAAGATAGGGGTTGGATTCGCATACTTCGGATGTTGGTCTATCTTACACCAGACGAAGGGGATTACTTACGAGAGAAGGATTCCCTGGACTGTACTTTCTCCTATCTCAAGTCTATAAGTACGGTACAGCTCGGTATAGCAAAGGACGATGTGATGACAAGGCATCCCGGACAGTTTGACGGACTCAAACCTGCCGGCTCTTTCCCATGTGGCTCGTCTATCTACATTTCCCTAACTAACTCATTCGATGCACGGTTTCTCGCTTTCTTTTCTTTTGCCATCGAGCTAATGAAGGGGCTGTTCACTTACACCAAGGGCTACTGCGACAAGATCAAAGGCTATCCCCTTCCCTTTAGTAGATATAGGAAGCCCGTTGGAAAGATTCTTTGCCACATGGCTCCGCTACGACTCATCAATCAAGGGACTGATGCTTGCCTGACGTTCTGATGTCCAGACTCCGTGCCATATCCTTCTTTTTCCATAAAGTTACTGACGAAATCCTACCTTCGCTCGCTTAGTGATTGAGGATGGATGGAATTCCGCTCGACTGTAAAGGAGAGGTTCTGAAAGACACTCGACCAAAGGCGAAGTGAGAGGAGAGTTTGGCTGCTTCCTTGGAAAAAGACCAGTTGTTCGTTCTTCAGAACATCTTTGATCTTTGAGGTCAGATTCTGAGGCCATCCCATTCAGGCTCATAAGAAGCTGTTGTCGGCAACGGAATCGGAAAATGCAATCAACTATTTAAAGCAGATACGGTGGGGAAGTCAAGAGTGGAGTTAGCGGTGTAGTTGTAGGTTTCAATTCCTATCCCTTCTTTCGACTCGGAAGTTCTGATTGATTAGCGAGTATGGTCAAGCCCCAACTGCTATCCTTCAAGAGTTCTGTTAGGGCACTCCTTCGAGGAGGGAAAGACGAGAGAGCTGACCATAAATTCAAGATGAAATAGCTGGTCCAGCGATGACATTTCAGAAGTCTGGCACAACATTGCTTTATAGTCAAGAAAGATACGTCTGCCTAACTAACCATAGGAAGAAGGGCATTCAGGTTCAAATCCTGATCTATCAATAGGTGGTAGTATGTCCCGCCGTCGCCAGGAGAGGCTAGGCGAGACTTAAAGGCTGTAGCGAACAACCATCGGGCAGCGAGAAAGCATCTGAACATCAGGCTAATACAAAGACAGACTTAGCCATAAAGCTGCGACTTAGCCTCTTTTCTTTGGCACCTAGAATCTTTGCTCACACGCCAAGAGCAAGAGCTTACCTTAGAGGCCTCCCCGACTTCTTCTTAGAGCTACTTTAGGTCGAGGTTCTGAAAGAAGAGTTGGCGAAGTAAACAATTCCATCTTCCAACAGTAGCTGCTAGTTCTCGACTCCGCTATGACTCTTATCGAATCCCCTCTTATGTCATTTCCCTCCTTCCGAGAATAACTCTTTCGGTGGGGAGACTCCTGCCTGGAGGCATTAAGGTTTGTTTAGTTTTAGTTTAGGCTGCTAAAGACTGACTTACCCCAACAGCCGTAGCTAAAGGCTTAACCCATTGTTGAGTACCCAGATTCTTCAACCCCGACCTCAAGAGAATCCGGGGAAAGCTCCATATCAAAAGAAGCTTGACCGGTAGGGAGAAAGAAGTTTGGGATATCTTCTGAGTTTGGGGCTAAGGCCTGTAGCTATCAGAGTTTCACTTTTCTCTTCACCGGAATTGGAATCTACTTCACTAGATGGAACAAAGATCAAATCTTCCTAAGCCTAAACGTGCCATGGATCCCTACTTTATTTAATTTAATACTGGGTCTTTCTCGGAAAGCAGTAAACTCCTGAAGAAATTACATAATAAAGAAAGTGCCACTTTGCCTTTTTCCCGTATTTTTCTTGGCATACATCTCTTCTTTTCTCTGTATACAACTCAAGATGGGATCGCATTTCACCTTCTTCTCTCTCCTAATCCGTCTATTTCCCCGTCCTTCTTTCTCTTTCTTTTGAGACAAGCTACCTTCATTCAACAGATTTCTAGTTTTGTAGGTCCTACTCCCTTGCTTCTTAGGGTGTCTAGGAGTTTTCCTTGAGTTCTGTTATCTCCTAAGGCTCTGTCAAGACCTGAGCTAGGGCAGCTACGAGGTTACTAGCAGGTACTCCGTTTTCTCTTCTAGTAGGTAGACTAGCTTATCCTATACTATACTAAAGAACTTCACCGCTCATGGTCTTCCTACTCCAATGATGTTCTAAGGTGCTAAATAGAGGTGACTCACTTGAATGGTTGCAAGCAGCCTATTCAACCCGATGCTACTCCGAAAAAAACATAATATGAGGATAAATGGGGGTATACTTTACTTCCTCTTCCTCTAGTCGAGCTACTTCATTCCTATAGCTCTCAGTTCGCGCATCAGCTTGGCGCTTTTGCCTTAATTACATCAAAGAAGAATTGAACTTCTTCTAGGTCTTTGAAGACTAGAATCCATTTGATGTCCACCATCCTCCTCCTCCTCCTTCCTCCGTTATTTTAGCTGCAACGTCGACAGACGCATGAACAAGTGCCAGATCAAGGAAAATTTTGACCCCAACCTCATTTTCTCTTCTTGAGGCATTTTCGGGGAGTAGCCTCTCACAACCATTAATTCACTTCAGCCTACTCTTTTTTTGCTGCTGCGCCGACTAATATAGAAAGCACTAGTGCGCCCGCGAAAAGGGTAAGGGCACGGGCGTACTTTTTATCTTCCAGTGCTTGCCCTATCTCCGCAATAATACCCTTTTCATGCTCGGTGCTTTCATCCACTGGCATTTTCAGCGGGTCGAACTGCTGTTGGACTACTTCCGCTACGCTGTCCGAACAGCTTGAGTATACCGACGAAACACTATCGTTGCTTGTAGCTAGAGATGCCACTCCTTCCTGCAATGATGCTACTGATTGCAGGTCGAGAAGGATTAACGCTGGGTCGAACAGGGCTGTTGCAGGCGATATGACTGGGTCCAGTACGAAGCCACCCCATGCCGCTATTCCTATTGCTAACGCAGCTACGACTCCGGGTTGAATGCCTTGCGGCATTGGAATATCTGTAGCCCGGAGTACACTCGTACTTTATCCCTTTTCCTTGACTATGTATCCTAGACCTCGCTCTGGAGATATGCTAAGTCTCTTACCACCCTTTACGCTTACCCCTCCGCCAATCCTTGCGCTTGCCTTACCCTTATTCTTGCATTAGGATTAGTACTAAGAGCCCATTCGTTCACAGCGAGAACAGCTCCTTATCTTCCGAGTTGGCTCATGAATCTCTGTCTTCTGTTAATGGCTTTTTGTTCCCGTTAGGACTATAAGCCAATAGTCTCATAAGTGGCCATTGCTGAATGACTTGTCTGCTACCAACTCCTTCCTCTATGGGTAGGTCATCTCTACATGTGAGACCTTGAATACAAATTTATCACATACTGGATTCCCGAGGAACTCCTCCTTGCATAGCAGACTAACAAGCTGAAAAGTGATCTCGCTGTACCCGATCTCCAAGCACTGACATTGAGAGAAGAGTGGAACGGGACTAGCCTTATAGGGGACTTCCCCGGAGACTTCTCAACTCATATCGGAGCAAGGTTTTCCAAATCCTACTGAGACTGAGACTCAGTGCCAGCGGGGGTTAGAGTGATTGAAGTTCCTCACCTTCTTGTGTCACGATCGATGTCAAAGCTCTTGCTTGCTTGACTGATTAAGGTTCCGCTTTTAGCTGATACGATACCTCTCTAAGACAAGACCGGATTTTGCACATGCAGTTGGTGTGGTAATAAGAGAGACCCTTCCTCCAAGACTGGAATCAGGAAGAGCGGATCTTGTCACTTCTGAACTTTTGAGTCTTTTGATACCAACAGGCAATACAGCACTTTAACTGCATTCGTGGTGACAGCAATCTCGCACGGACCACCACGCTCATGTGTCCCCAGGACACGTCGTCGGCCTCTACAGCATCGCAACTTCGCACATGCATAGGTGATAGTGAGATCCTGGGCCAAACACCATCCTTTTCAGCCCAACTCTGTCTCAATGCCCTCTTGGCAAGATAAGCCATCAGTCAGCTGTACAATGTAAGGATCACAGTCAACTTCCCAATCCGTATCCCTCAAGCCCTCATGCTCGAAGCCTATGGGTCGTTATAAACCATGCCAGCTCGTTTCCCAACGACTGCCGCTCACTTTGCAAAGACACTGCAACTGAGCACTCAACCTCTCTTCAAAAAAAAAGTTTAAAGTCTAAAGGTAGCTAACTGTGTAAATCCTTACTTTAAGAAGTAAGCAAGCGCTAAAAGTCCCCCACGGAGCGGTAAAGCATGATATTAGAGGTTCAGGTTCACTAGTGACTGGAGTGAAGTCGTAACTATAGAATAGAATCTCTCTCTTTCCTTCCCCATGGTTTAAAGAGCTAGCTTGCCTTAGCGCCTTTCCTCGTCCATTAACCCTTAGTGGATTCTAAACCTTGCGTCTTGCTACTCCCTCTGTAGCACTAAGACTAGCAGGGAATTCAATAGCTGCGGATTCTAGCACAAGAACCGATTCGGCGAAAAGAACCCCTTCTGATTCACTTGCAGCAAACAGGGCATTCTCGGCATCAATGCTCCTGGCAATGGCAAGATCCGATATGTCAGTTGCTTGTCTTCAAGCCTAAACCTTATTCTTACTCCTACTAGGGCAATCAGTCCCAGTTAATGGTCAATCAAGTTCAGGTTAATCCCTCAGCTCAGAGCGGATATTCTCTAGCTGCCTAACAGCTTATTCGAGAACAAGGCATTCTAAAAGCGCATTCTCCCCATCCATACCAGGAGCGGATTCGATGCCATCTCTTGCTAACAGCGCATTAGATTCCTATTCTTTTACTATGGATTCAATTGCTAACGACGCCCTTAAGATTCACTTTCAAAGAGCCTAGTTGTCTACTTCAAGAGAAAAGTCCGAAGGTAAAGCGCATTCTCTAACAGCTCTTATTCCGTCAACAGGGGATTCTTCCACCGTCTTTGTCCTAACAGCAGATTCTATGGCATCTTCTTCTCCTCCTCTGCTCCTGAAAATGCTATTGCTACTTTTTCTGATTGATTTGTTTGCTTCGAAACGAAAAGAGCTCCTTGCTTTGACGGGGATATCTTCAGTATTTCTCCTTCCTTTGGACAGTCACTATGTTATGTCACTTGCTTTTCTTTTCATGAAGTGGAATGTGGGATAATTGTTCCTTCTCTTTCCTTCTCCTTCGATATACGTAGGAGAAGCAAAATCAGGCTAAGGGGAAGATAAAGATGATTGATCTCGGAGACGGCTATCTTAGTCTAATAGATAGACCTGCAAGTCTTAAGTGGTCCCCTTTAGCAAGTGTAAGTTTTGCAAAAAGAGTTTAATGTTGGGCAAAAGGCACTAAATGAGACCCAGTGGGCCCTTGTGACCAAGAAAGGGGGTAAACTAAAGGGAATAGTTGAGAGGATTGCCTCCCTCTTAAGTGAAGAAAGCAAGAAGGAAGATTTTCTGTAAAGACGATATAAAAAAAGCAGTTCACTCTTATAATATCCTTTATCACTCCTTATTTAAGTAGATAGTGACTTCCTATTGATTCTATTGGCTGACGCCTAGAGGATAGGATTCACTATAACTACCGGAGGGTCTTAAGAGAAAGCCCATCAGAAAGGGGCTTTCGGGGATCAAAATCCCGTTCACTCAGCTCAGAGTTTTTTCCCGGCCAAGACCTTATATTTGAGGAAGGACGACACGGGTCTATCACTGAAGTAGCAATCTTCCTTTCTTTCAATTAGGAGTTTAGTTTATAATTTTCATAGACTTCGGACAGATATTTGATTTATGTATGTTGCCTAAAAGGCCAAAAGTCTCTTCCTATGTTTGGCTCCGGAGAGTTGGCTCAAAATCTGCTACCTTTAGATCAAAGTCATACTATAGAATAGGACTCCACTCTCATCAGGGGAATCTCCTTTCATTAAGATAGATAGAGATAGTAGGGGAACCCTTTTATTGTCCTCCCTTTCCTTTCCCAGGAGTCTTAGCTGATGGAGCTTGAAAGCAGCTTGCCTGGTCAAAACATAGTGTAGAAACATCGAGAGATGACCACATCACGAAAAATCCTCATTTGATAGCGACCCCGGTCACTTTACTCCCCTTATATTATCTTTTTTCCTCTCTCCAGAATCAATAGAAAAAAGAATTCCTTTGCGGCTTACCGCTTACTTATCTTTCTCCAAAAACCTCTCCTGGCTAAAGTAAAGGCGCGGGCGATACGGCTTTTTGGCCTATTCTTTTTCTTTCTGGCTTCGTAATGACGAGTATACAAACTCATACTTTGAAAACAAAAATTTCTATACCGTGTCGAATGCAATTCAGCCGGTCCCTCTAACGAATTTCCATCTGCATCGGCAGACGCCTAACCAAGAGATTCCGTTTATCCCCGAAGCCGATTGTTCCGAACGAAGCTACATTTCTATCCAAAAGGACATAAACAGACGCAGAAAGAAGAGATCGAGATCTCGGGGAATCCCCTTTAAAAAGGAAAGTTGGCAAGGGAGGAAAGAAGGTTTGGATCGGTTGCTAATTCATTCTCCGTCTCCGGGCATCGGAAAATAAGGGTACTCATCGATCCAATTCCAGCTTCTGTCTCAGATGAAGTTGTTCTTGTTGGTATCATAGATGTGTTATAATAACTGGGAAATGTCCCAAAATTTATTGATATCTAAGCATTAACATTCGTGGATGGAAAATGCTTAGATTGAATAGTTTTAAGCCTCTCGCGGTACCCCTTAAAGATGGGAAACTCTTTATTTTCCTGCTTAGACAGGGGCCTTGTCAACGGAATATTCAAATTTGCATGAAAGTCCTACTTTAGATGATACGCCTCGCTGAGCTCTCTCTTGGGCTGTGAAAGCGGTGCGAAAAAAAAAGTTGGGCTACCTACCTTGCCTTGAGAGCTTCCCCGGTTATTGAGTCTGTGATTTCATTGGCTTCCATCTCGAAATGCTCTTTCATGATTGTATGTACACAAGTTCTCGCGCATAAGCATAGCCATATGATGAGTTGAAAGCTTCAGAGGTGAGGAAAACCCTCTATTATAGTCTAGGAGCATATTCCCACTCTTTTTTGTGTTCATTCAATGCTTTGCTTGTGGATTGGAAATGCGGTAAGGTCAGCCCCTGACTCTTAGATAGATATCAGCATAGCTTCGTAATTAAACTTCTCGCACATCTGCTCTGAAAGCGAGAGCTTGAGATGCATCCGTTCTGAAAGTGATCTTTCCGAATCAAGATATAGAATATGGGCAACCTTCTTCCCTAGAAAGAAGGGAGACAAAAGATTTGATTCATGTCTCTGCAGCTGTATCTAGTGTGTCACGCTGGGAATTGATAAACTACTTTCTATCTTCGTTGAAGTGAAAGCTTACAGGATCTATGTATGGGATATAACAAAAAGGGGCTGTGCCACAAGGTTTATCAGTTGCCTGCTACGCCTGTCCTAATCAGGCCAAGACTTTATGCTCTGCTCTGCGCGCTATACTTTTGCTTTTTATCCCGGCATAGCGCTTTGCTTTCGGTTCTTCGGAGGAAACCTTTCCAGACCACCACCCGACTTCCTTGCTTGTGTGCTTGGACATACATAGCCGAACAGGGCCTACAGAAGCAAACCCTTATTTATAAATGCACACGCTTTACTGTGCGGACGGAAAGCCCTCGATTAATGCCATGGCTAGAATAAGACAGCTTCGAAGACGAATAATGCTATGGCAAACCCTACTTATCTTTTATCTGTCTCCCACCCCATTCTTTCCCTAAAAAGAGGGGTTCCACCGTCAACCTAAGTTAACTCTTTTTGGTACCCCAACTCCAAATTTTTCGTGTACTTCTTGTGTTTACAGCAAGATCTCTATCTAAGTTAAGTGTTGACATCAAATTCCTTACGGCCGAGCCCGCTCTTGATGTAGAGGAATTGCTGGGCGGTTTCCTCAGCTAATTCAGAAGCCCTTCTTTCGATTGACTCAGCTACTGATACAGATGTTGGCTACTCACAGACGTTCTCATATCATACAGAATCTACTGGAAAGCTAGATGTTGGATGTGCAGATTTAGTTGAATATTCATAAGTAGCAGGGTACCTGTTCTTGAGTCATATCTGCTGTCTCGACTATACACACTATTTATTTCCCATCCAAAAAAATCTTACAATGAAGTCCAAGCTTCGCTAAACGAGACTCAAGAGATTCACCCTCTCCTGGAACAATCTTTCTAGGTTTACCAAACCATAAAAGGAATGATTTGTGAAAGGGAGCGTTTAGTAAGGTCAGGAATCCTAAACAGAAGGAGCGGGTACCGCTTCCTATGTGCGAGTAAACAGGGAGAGTCTAGGGGAAGGGTAGAGCTAGTAACCAGTTCTCAACCCTATAGCTATACCGGACGATTCTCCGGTAGATCGTCCGCTGTTTAGTTCCCTATTCTCTGCTCAAGCACCTCTTTGAAAAGGGCTTTTTTGGCATCTCAATAGAGCACCTTAGGTTAGGGGTACGACACATTGCACTAGTCAAACTCCTCTTTTTCCTATAGCACATATAGGCTTTTAGAACGTTTTCTTTATTCCCTTTAGTACCTTTTTTTCTTGAGTACATTTCCTTGAGGAAAGAGAATACTGTATGGTAAAAAAGAGCCCCCTGGGCGAGGGCTGCTCCGCTCTGGTCCACCACCGGATAAGTATAGGAGCTAGCCTGCTTTAGAGCCTTGAGAGCCCTTTACCTTTAAGCAAGCCAACTCCCCTCATCC